ACACTAATACCTTAATTGAGTCGGTCAAGATAAAATCTGTTTATCAAAGTGCTTCTCCGATTGCTCAAGACATCTCTTTTCAACCGAGAAACAAAACAAGATCATTTCGTTCCATTTTTAGTAAAATAGTTAAGGATATGAAATTAGTAATGAAAAAAGGGGTGGGGGGGATCCGTATATGTTGTTCAGGTCGATTAAAAGGTGCAGAAATCGCTAGAACTGAATGCGGAAAGTATGGAAAAACATCTCGTAATGTATTTAACCAGAAAATAGATTATGCTCCTGCGGAAGTATCTACTCGTTACGGAATCTTAGGTGTCAAAGTGTGGATTTCATATAGTAAAAAAAGGGGACGTGCTATATCCGAAACGTACGAAATATTTACAATATCGTAAAGGAAATAGTGGTAGGGCTTGCAAACCGGTCTTCGGATATCTAGGCATGGTTTATGCCATGATCAGTATAGGTGTTCTTGGATTTCTTGTTTGGGCTCATCATGTAGTCCTATTTATCTTTCAACTTCTGCTAGGCGCGGATCTGACCTGGTCGATAGGGGATGTTGGGGGCGTCACCGAGCTGCTATTTATGGCTCTTCCAGATGATGGTGACCTTAATTTGGATCTTACCCTGGCGCCACCGATGGTGGATGACCAGGCAGCGCCACCAGTAGGCCAGCAAGGGCCTGTAGTTGCTGATCTATTTCCGGAAGTGGAAGAGCTCAAAGCAATTATAAACGGACTGACTTCGGAGGAGGTCCAGCAAGTTGTGGGCCCCTATTCCGATCCGATCGATCGCTATATGTCCCATATTTTCCCCGACCAGGCAGCAGATATTTTGAATCGCTTTCCGGAGGATTATTTCTCCGCGGAGCAACGTAGGGCCTTAGATGCTCGAGCCATGGCTCACTTTAACTCTCTTAATAAAATCATCGAACTTTTGAAATCCTTGGACCCCCAGTTTGGAATGTAGGTTTCAGAGAATGGAACCGAGGTTATGAGAGTAAGTGGAGTTGGGCGGGCTGCTCTCCAGGGCCTCATTCATAGATAGAGTAGTGCGTTAGTGTTACGACTGATGAGCAAGTTCACTTTAGGAAGCAGTTGAGTGCCCGATGAGGTCGAATAGTTTTCAATGTGTCCATTCCGGAATACACAACAAAGTAAAAAACTCTCCCATTCTATCGCAGGTAAATATGGACTAGGATTTACTCTGGAAGCTGAGTTTCTCTATTTCTCTATGCTCTTGTGCTGGTTGTTCAATCCTCCGGAGAGACAATGCTATCTTCGAAAGTCTAGAGAGCGAGGGCCGAAATAGCCCCCACTTTCACTAATAGACAGATGGGATGGACCTACCTAGCATCCATCTTTCATTCCAGCTTCATAGTTGCTCTTAGAATGAGACTAAGCAGCGGGAGCATCATTCTTTTATTCCTGTGAGAGGGGAAGGATTAAGAAACGAAAGAGAATTAGAGGCGCATGATTCACCAACATCATACCACGGCTTGATTTACGACTTCGGAATGCTTTACTAACGAGATCCCGCCTTCTAAGTCAATATCAATAGTTGTAGAACTCTAAACTCAAGTATTAACTATGCAAAGGCATAATGATAGTAGGGTCGGGGTTAGGGGCGGATCTGTCTCTGTTCAATGACAGGCATGGGGTTAGGGGCATATACGCTTTTCGCTTCTAAGGCTCTCTCTGTTCATGTAAGCAAGGCAAAGAGAGCTTTTAAACCTTGTTTTTCTGATCATGCCACCTTCTCTCTTTTCTTTCTTTCGTCTGCTTTGCCAATGCACTCCTGTGCTATAGCGCACAGCTAGAGTGATAGCTATGATTCTTCGATCTCGAAAGTGAAGAGGATTGGATGCTGTTCAAAGATCTCCCCTCTTCGCTGACCTTTTGCGGGGATCAAAACGACTTATCTAAAGTAAGGATAGCTTCCCATGCCATGAGCAGAGTGAACAACAGAGCTCAGAGTCGATTCAGCAAAGATCGGTCTGACGAAGCCCCAGCCAATCTCGATGAGAAGCAAGGTAGTGCTAACTCTGCTATTTGTGCTTTAGTAAGGGCAATAGGAATTGGCGTAACCGGTCTTGAAGGCAGGGCTTCATACCCGCGTCCACCAGTCACTCCGTAATCGGAAGAGTGGGACAAGGCGCTCAGGTGCGCTTTCCCTCTTTTAAGCTTATAACCACACCAGATAGCGCAGGGATGGAGTAACAAGAAACTAAAGCCCATATGCGATACCTGCCGTGGGCTAACTTCGGCTGTCATACCTTATCTAACCACTGGTAAGGTTTAGACCATAGTCGAGCTCGACCTCCTCATTTTAAGAGAAGCCAGAGGTTTTGGTGGAGCAACCTGACGTATGATATCATAGCACCTGAAGATCAAACCATATTTTTGAGATTTTTATAGCTGGTCTTTTCGCTCAGGGTAAAAGCACACAGCTGGTGGATCCAGGAAGTCGCTTATTGGTCCATAGTAAGAAACTGCGCCCTGGTGGAACCACAAGACGTATTCAAGCCAGGAAAGTGCCCTTAGGTTCCCCCTTTTCTATACATTCATGCTTTCACCCAATTAAGTTCTCCTAGCCCCCGAGTCAAGGGGCGCTTCTTTCCTGTACTCCAACTCGGTAGCTCATTCCGGATAAGCGAGTGAATGGCCAGGGAAATAAGGAAGGAAAGAAAGCGAAGTAAGCATCCCACTCTGGTACTAGCAAACGATGACTCAGGAAGTGAAGGATAAGGGATTAGTGAGCGGACGGTGCAGCCTTAATCCTAAAGCCGTTGTTGCTAAAGTAGCTTCTTAGAAAGCGAAGAGATGTGACGATGTAGCAGTTTGAGAATAAGATATATGACTACTGCCCAAAGCTTCGCCTTCCTCTAGCAGTCTCTCATCAGGATGGAAACCTGCACATGTTCAAAGCCCAGGTTTGCCTGGACTGGAGTTCCTTCATCCCTTCCTTTTAGTCGTCTATAAGGTTAGATTAGACTGACATGCTAAGTCAATCCAGGTAGGAATAGGAAGAGTAGCTATGACCGTGGCATACTTATACTGGATGCCCTTCGTTTTCGAGTAAGCTTTGCAACTTCTAGTTATAGTAGCTAGGGAGGGAAGAGAGATTGAATGGAAAAGAATGTCGACAGAAAAGAAGGTCTCATTCCAGTTTGATTTCCATGCCTGCAGGAAAGATAGAAGATCGAGAATGCCGAACTAGCGGATGCAGAAAGCAATTGAAGGCGTTCTAGTTTGTTCAATGTAGTTTGAAGACCTACAAAAAGAGGACCCCTATAAAGCCCCTAGTTGCCAAAGATCAGGAAGCTCTTTGTTATGAAGAAGCCACAAATAAATCAGAGGAAAATGAGGGTCTAAAGCATATAGGGGTTGGCTACGGGCGGCACCCTATAGCTATAACATTATGCGTGTGTAGATCCTTGACAACACAGAGGAAGTTGGAATAAAGATGGCATAGCTTTGGCGGTCATCACAAAGGTGTCCAACCAATCAAATTTTTTGAGAGATGAGACAAATGCAGCCGGATTGCTCATCATATGATGGGTAGCCCCACTGCAACATGGGTGGTATAGTCTTTTCCTTATTGTGTGGAAGATTCTAGTTTGGAATCGCCGCCGAGGTTTCATGGTGTAAGAATGGACTTAATTCACCTGAGAGAGTTGTGCTTTTCTTTTTGAAACTAGGGTCAGTGGTGGGAAGGCCGAGAAAGTGGTTAAAACCGTCATCGCATCGGTTGGAACCTCAAGGTTCTTCTGGTGGGATTTGGGTCCTGTGGAAGAGCAAAGATATATCAGTGGATGTCCTTCAAGATGACTCTCAGTTCGTTCATATGAAGGTAGTTCAGGAGAAGAAGAGCGAGTGCTTATTGATTGCTCTATATGCGAAACCTATGGAGAGTCTGAAAGCCTGGCTCTGGAAGCAAGTTCTTCAGATGTGGGAAGTTTAAAGATTGAAAGCAAAATCATTGATCTTGGGTACCTAGGCTCTCAGTTTACATGGCGAGGGCAAAAGTCTCCAGGGTTCAGTCGTGTGTATTAGAGCTTAGATAGAGCTCTGTTTAAGATTAAGATGGAATGTCATTTTTCCCTGAAGCTGCTGTCCGGAATCTGCCTCCAGTCAAATCCGATCACCACCCTCTTCTTTTTGACCTGCAAAGTGACCTCAGCCGGCATTCCAGAGACCTTTGTTCTTTGAAGCGGCTTGGTTGACTCATACTCATAAAGAAAGAGTTTGGTGAGTTTGTGAAGAAAAATTGGAACTGAGGGGTGGTATCGTATATAAAGGAGGCAGCTTTTTTTGGGTTCTATCAATTGAATAAGAAAGACTTTCTACGCGACTCTCGCCTCTATCTAAGTAAGAGGAGGTTGAAGCTTATAGTAAGTAGCCTAAGCTTTAAGAGCCTCCAATCATGCTACTTCAGCTATATGCTTAACACATGCAAGTCGACCCGTCGTTTAGTTAGGAACGAAGATAGTAGACCGGTAGAGAGAGGGCTTTAGCGATGCTCGACTGTTAAGGAGAGGTAGGTAAAGCAGCCTTCACTTAACTAGTTAAAAGCAATTGTAGAAATTACGTAGGTGATGTGAACCACTTTCGTTGTAGCGCTTCCATCTCATGGTAGCGAAAGACGATTCCTACTCCTAAACCGCTGAGTGATGGGCAACGATCTCTAATTACCTATGACGAAATGGAAAAGGTAATCGCGACCCTATCACGAGAGTTGAAAGCAAGTGGAGAGGGCTAACTCGAAATATCATTATTATAAGTTAGTGAGATTGGATTATAGGCTCGATGAGATGTTAGGTATGCCTGTTGCGTAGAGAAAGACGAAGAAATCTTCTTTCATGTGATCGAGATCTTATTCTTTCGTTTGTGAATCTTTCTTTTTCCCATGTATTCCGTTGGTTAACAACCAAGAAAAACCATTTACCTACAAGTCTTTCTTCCGCTTATTGCTCTAAAAATAATAAGCCGGTTCATTCTATTCGTCTTCTTTATTCAATACGCAATCAACCCCCCAGCCCAGTTTCAGATAAAATATCCCAAGTTGCATCCACCGTCCCCACCGAAGTCCCTAGCCCTCCCGTTGTCCCCGGAAGTGCCCTTGAGATTGATCCATTGCAGATAGGAGACTTGTATTTCTCATTCATAAATTCATCTTTGTTTATGCCGCTCACTGTCAGTTTGGTGGTTTATTTTGTCTATCGTAGTTGTGCAAATCTTTTAGGGCTACTAGGAAGGCCGAAGCCTCCCGTCAATGATGCTACAAATCCTGGGGGAGCTGATTCGGGGTCTTCTGGCCCTTCCGAACCGCGGGAACCTTCGGCTGAGTCATCATCGGCACCTTCCGCCTTGGAACAAAGAGAAGACGAACTTATTGAACAAAATGTTAAAGAAAGAAAGGCTGATTTCGCAGATGGAGAAAAAAGAAGCTCAGTCCGTGAAGCTGTGGAAGAAGACTTTCATGTACGGACGACGGGGGACAAGTTCGAGTTAATTAAGCAAATGGAAAAGGAAACAGGAGCTCACAGAGTGAAAGAAGATTGCCCTGTAACTAAATCCACGCTTAATGAAATTCGAGACTTTGAAAGCGCCAATCAAGATGGAAGAGGCGGAAGTAGACAGACTGACTTACCGTACTTACCGCTCCGCGGGGGAAGCCTATTAGGAAAGCAGGCTAAGTGTCCTAGAGAAAGGAAGTAAGGAGTAGTGGTATGTTAGGTTTTAGCTAGTCTATGCAATCAGTGCATCTAGTTCTTTCATATTGCATCGATATGCCGAAATACCAGGTATGCTGTGTAGGCTCGGGTTGATCTGTGATGATCATCACAAGGTACAAGAGTAGACCTAAGGGTCCGAACGAAAAGCATCGGTTCAAAGAGTAGGTGTAAGATCCCTATGAGGACTGGTGAACTGACTTCCTTCATCTGAGGAAGATGAACCTCCCCTTCTCCGTCTTTAAGGCGAACCAAGTGACCCTTCACGTACGGGCCTAATGGACGCCCACGACCAAGCCACAACTCAAGTAGCAGCATCGGTCGAGTCCACAAAAGATGTCGTTTTCTTATGGACTTAGAGGATAAGCGACCAAGAGTTTTATAACCTACCCCACCTATCCTGCAAAAGGTACTAAACCTTAATACCGAATATTTGAACCTAATAGCATAATAGCCATAGGGATGGAAATAGTTTGATAGGCAACGGTTGGACTAAGATCCAAGGTCAGCCTGTTGACTAAAAACTTCTTGGCGAACTCTACACAACCTATGTTGGAGTTGATTGTGATATTGAAACACCTAGATTATCTAACACGGTTGCATAGACGAGGGCCACATTCTTATCGGCGATCAAAACATCATCGCCTAGTACTGCGTACTTTGTAAAGCGACGACCTGGGTACACCCTATTTGCAGACCACCACACCACTAAGTGGTGAGTGAAAGCAAATAGTGGCCAAGAAGAGTAGTAAAAAAGGGGGTGACCCGCAACAAAACTCACTTGAGACCATTTGCGTTTAACAAAAGGGTACAAGGAAGATATTAATTGCAAGTGCCGAATTAACGACACTTGAAGCAAAACTTCGATCGAAGAGTGATTGGACCACCTCAAATAGAGTTACCAACGGCCACCTATCGGTAGCTGCTGATAAATCATAAGAGTAGCAGCCCTCACGCCAGGGACTCAAACGTCAGTCCCGGACGCCTATTTATTGTGAATCTCTTCTTACTTGTCTTAGCTCTCTTTATATTTATGAGGGAGGGGGAGAATTGTCCGCTGGTGGTATCGTATAAGAAGATCAAGGCTGCTTTTAGGAGTGATCCTTTTTTCACATCTCCGGTTCAGTCAACTTAACAGTGGTGAAGTCGTTGATGGTTACGAAGAATAAAAAACCAGTATAAGTAAACCCTGCCTAAGTGGTTGATCCGGTTCACCGAGGAGCATGAGAGTCAAACAAAACCGCTGTGGCAGAGGAATAAATAGACTAGAAATCTTTTGCCGGGAGAATCAAGAGATGGCTGAAGTCCGGGAAAGAAAATTCCCAGTCGCAAATGAAGAAAAGCTAGCCACAAAGGCTTAACCACCAACAACTGCGTCGTTTTCAGGAAGAAGTTGCAAAAAGCCATCTCAGATGGCCGATTCAAATTCCCTGAAAGGGGAAATATGAAGATCCATTTATCAAGATGGGAATCAATGTGGCTAAACTGAACCTTCAATCGACCAACGATAGATCAAAGGGCATAGCGGGAAAGCTGGTTCGCAACAATGTATAGATGTTTTCAGCAGGTCAACCATGGTTGCACCTTCATTAAGTTTGAAAGAAGTGGTTCATCTTTGTCCAAATTGTTTTACTTAGTTTGAAGATTCAGAGGTGGATGAGTTAATGGCAGAAATAATAAGTTCTAGACCAAGCGATGAGCTTGCAGTGGAAAGAGTGGTCACAGAGAGGTTAAATGAACGAGGTGAACCGGTTATACAAATAATGGCCAAGTTTCTCGACCGAAATCCTCGAACTTTCAAACCGCCCGTGACTCCAATTGGGGAGTGGCATAGGCACGAAGTACTATACTATTGTTAAGGATAGAAAATCTTCCCTCTCAACTTGCCATAGGGCTTGAAACGATCTCTATCATATTAAATTCCCACATCCGATTTGTAAACAGACAGAAGACAGGCAAGAAAGTCACTAGAAGCACCGGAATGACTACCACCGACTGGCTTGCCCGGAATACCAGGACTGAGACCGTTGACTCCTTTCGCTCTTTTGGAATGTAATTTATAGGTCTTTTAACTACTACAATACCAGTATCCATTTCTCTGATACCTCCAATTCCCTTGGCTTGGAAATGGGATCCGAGTGCGGTACCTACTTTTGTAATAGATCGCAGGCATAAACACTGTAAGGCGATGGGATGGAAAGGGGAAATGGCCTATGACCGAATGTTCCCATTAAGATATGAAGATGAGCGCAGTAGTTTTCTTTTTAAGTTAAGTAAATAAAGTATATAATATATTTAACTACTATAATGAATATAGTATATTATATAATAACTCTTTAAAGAACTATTATAAGTATATACTATTATAACTACTATACTTTTAGGAGGATCCAATGACCATAGATCGAACCTATCCAATTTTTACTGTACGATGGTTGGCTGTTCACGGACTAGCCGTACCTACCGTTTTTTTTTTAGGTTCCATATCAGCAATGCAGTTCATCCAACGATGAAACTAATCTGAATTATAGAGCTACGCCACAATCAAACCCGAACGAACAAAATGTTGAATTGAATCGTACCTGGGGGTTATTACTGATTTTTGTACTTGCTGTTTTATTTTCCAATTATTTCTTCAATTAATAAAATTAAGAGAACGAAAATAAAATATTACAATAATAAACCTTATCCCATTCGGATAAATCTCATCTCAGATTATATATGACTGTTTATGTCTCTAGCAGGACCACTTGATGAAATGTGGGGGGAAATGGGAGATATTTTGTTCTACCACAGAAGATTTTTGGATTCTTCTATTTTAAACGATTCTCAGAAGATATATCAGAACAATTATTTTATAGGATTTAAGGATTCTTAAAATAATAACTCCTTCTAATTCTGCGAATTGTGCTAGTTCCAATAGAAACGAATTAACCAACAGTTCATTTTTGGTAGAAGATAAGGGTCCCCTGCCTTATTAAGGACTTCAAAACTTACCTAGCGGAAGAAAAGGGCAAGGACCTATAAATATGTCTAGGTCACTTCCACAAACAACTCAAGCTATTTCTTACTGGTGTGGATTCTCCACAAGTACTATAAAATAGGGGATTACAACTTGATTGGCTGGAACAGCGATCTCAAGCAAGGCTCAATCAACTAATACGCTTTGTCGTCTCCCTTCGGACGTACCATAGGAAAGAACAACAAGAGTCGCCTCGCCCGAGAACAACTCGAAAGCAACAAGCCCTTCCTATTCACTTTAGGGGGTAAGCTTACTTTTCCCTGAGAGACAACTTCCCAAACCATAAAGAACTGGACGTCCCTACCCTATCTGATTAAAGCGAAAGGTGAATTGCTTTGGGTTGTATTGATTTGTGTTGACTTGAGTTGCCTAAGTCAGGCACATTTTGAATTACCGAATAATGCCTGCAGTAAGAGTACCTGTGCAAAACAAGTCAGATAGAGATTGGCGAGTATATATCTTGAAGAAGCTGAAGATAAGTTGATCTGGACTCGCAGCAAAATAGGGAATTTATCGACTAAAAAAGCATGGGGGGCGGTATCTGCTTTTGACTGATAGAAAGCATCTCTCTTTTGTCCCTCCTGACCGAACCCGCCAAAAAAATAACAATAGAAAAAGTGGTTCTTGCCGGGACGGAGACATCTTTATCTGAGGACGTCGTCCGGCTCCTCATAAATGATGTTAGGATCGGCCGGTTCATCCTCGGAATCCGAAAATAAAACAGAGACAGAACGGAATCACTTTGTTTCAGTGATATATCTAATCAGACTGAATAGGATTTGAAGAGCTGTCACGATCATTCACATCAATTTCAGCAGGCAGGAAGGGCGCGGAAGCTACCGTTTCTAGAATGCAAGCAAGGTGTAGCTTGCTTATTATCCTAGTAGCGTACGTTGGCGGCAAGGAAGGAGCTTCAAAACTACAAGTGCTAATGCTAACTACAGCGCTGCTTTCGTTGCTTGCTCCTCCCTACAGGTGGTTATTATTCATTTTCCATTCTATCATTTGTTTGACAGCTTAAACTAGGCTCCACTTTAGTCGGTCTTAATCAACCAGGGCGCGTCGAAACGGTCGGTTTAGTCTCATCCTTCAGTCTAATTTCTTTGTACTGCTTTTTTTCTTTGAAAAAAAAGAAAGAAGGGGGTCGATTTAGGCTCCTTCCCTTCCACTGCATAGCAGCGCTAGCAGGTACTATGAGCCCTCTGTCCCACGCATCTAACCAGCTCGCGTGGTTCACCGGTTCCACCGAAAACTCTCATTTGTTGAAGCGGAGCATAGTGCGCTTTAGGCGCCGAGCGAGAAACGTCTCTTCTTTCGTTTTGGGTTATTCACTGATCTGAAACTTAGCACTTGTTTTCTTATTGATTCCAGGGGCTAGGCGTTCTTGAATGAAGCCTATCCGAACCGAATTAGCACTTATCAGATCAGGCCAGGCCTCCCCCTGCTTTGAAAGAATTCACAGCCCTGGATGCGCTAGCGATCGGCACATAGGGGAGTGGTTGCCCGGGTTTCTCGGCCTGGTATCCTGCACCTCGCGTTCATGATATCTACATTCAACTGTGCCCCGGAGACACGGTCGAAGCACGCCCAGTGTGCTTCTTTCACGACATGCTCTGGTCCCGGGTGTCTTCCAGTGGTCTTAACGCGTTAGAAGAAGTCGTGTCCGTCCCGGACATCTGCAACGCCCTCCCACGTCTTTTTATATTTTAAATATGGGACAAACTGAAGGTTCGGTGACTTTCGCGGCCGCCCTCACTGAACCGACTTGAATCTGAACTACGATTCAGATCAAGTCTTACCGAAATCGGATTTCCTTTTCGTGCCATATGCGCTTTTTCTTTACTTTTTTCCGCAAGGGACGAACATAGTGAGTCGGAAAGGGCTACTAAAATAGTAACTTAGTTAGCACTTGTAGTTTTGAAGCTGGGTTAGCGGAAGAGAAGAAGTAGCAGAATAAGCCGGCTTGCCACACAACTGATCCAGAGGAGTATGCAGACAGACTTACTTCTGATTCGAAAATACCTCGACGCGCCGCAGCCACTACTTTGACTCCTTTTATGCAATTATGAACTCCACGGAACTTTCTCGATTCCAACGCAACTTATCCTTTTGGAGCTGACGTAACAAACTACGCGAGCCTCCTGACGAAGCCAACATAAATCCTATCCGAATAAAAAAAAGAAAAGGAAGTTTCATTATGGTGGTATACCAGCCGCCTGTTCTGGAACTTCCAGTTCCAATCGGAGCATATAGATCCGTAAATGAATTTGTATGTATAGCCACTTCAGTCGTGCTCGTTGTTGCTCGAAAGTATCTTTTTTCTGGGAACATGGTCAACCATAAATTATTATGTTCGCTATTCTTCATCCACCGATGCATAAAATGCTCCAGTTTTCCATTCTCATATGAGGCCGGAAAGTTTATTGGCAACAGGTCGGCACGAAGTGATTCATCATGCTCAAACATGAGCCGATCGTTCGTTAGGGACAGTTTATAGATCATCAAATTACCACAAATGGAATGAGAAGTGGGTCCATGTAAATGATCGAGACCTCGCAAACAACAACGCTCCTTCCCCATATGGAGTTCGGAACCCAAAGGCAATCGTTGAGTGAACTTTATCTTCTTTGTGTTAGTTGACCTAAGCCGCACCATTACTGCTGGGGTGGGGCTCGGCCTCCGAACTGTACGTGAGACTTTTTTCTGCCTCATACAGCTCGGGCCGAAGACCGGGGGAAGTTTAGGAGAGATGGGGAAACCCAGCAGCTGCCGGTCGGGGCGGGGATAAGCTTGCTTCTTCACAAGCTTATTATCCCCCCCAAAAAAACCAACCCTATAGCGCTAGCGCTTCGCGTTCTTTCTATTCCATCCCATTCCATTCCAGGATAGGCGGCTAATACTAATATAATAAGTAAAGTAGTCGTCGTCTGACCAATCGGCTCGGACACCAGACCGCTCGTGCCCGCCCATTTTGTCTCGCCCTAAATGGAATGGTTCTCTTAGTTACGCTGCGCCCCGACCCGAGTCCCCACGTCCGCTTTTCTCCGCCCGCAACCCCAGTCCCGGAGGTCCCGTAACTTAGTTAGCACTTGTAGTTTTGAAGCTTTGCCAACACAACATTAGGGCCGCCCCCTGAATTCTATGCTGACCCCGGCCGGGGCTAGCTTTTTGGGAAGCCCGTTCCCACCGCGCTCACGGCCCGGCTGGCCTGCCCGCGGTAGTGGGAATTCTCCCGTTCCCTGGTCAAAGACTTGGTTGGATGCGGGATCTACTCCACGAGGAGCGGTACGGACGTAGATAATATCATCACGACCTCTCTTTTCGTACCGCGTTGGATGCTTAACGCCACTTCGCCAACTGGCGTTACCTGCGCTTTCGCGTCTCTCAGTGTGGTCAGCACTGGGTGTTTCCGAGCAGCGAGGCTTACACCCATTCGCATTAGTTCATCCAAAGTTCCTTACCCTTATGCACGAATTATTGAATAAGCCATCTTCCTATCAAGGTTAAGGAGTCAACTGAGCATCTCAGCGGCGGGATTGAATACCCGGATCGAATCAGAGTTCACGCCGCCCGCCCTGAACAAATAGGAGGCGTGGGCCACAGGTCGCACATAAGCCGCCGGGTCGCACGACAGAAGAACACCCAACATACAGATGCACACTCCTCCATGTGAAATATTCATCTTCATTGGAGCTTTTTGGTAGTAGTCGTGACCAACAGCCATCCTATTAGCATGCGTTGGTAAGGCGAGAGCTTCAAGCCCGATTTCTGGTGGCACACCCCACACACAAGCACCACCCGACGAAGGGGGGACGGGGAAAGCTACAGGCCCAAAACCTTCGACCCTTCTTTCTAAATGGGGAAAAAAAAAACACCTCATCTTGTCATTTCGTCGTTGCTCATTCCCGTTAGGCCCAAGTGTTTGGCGTTTCCTTCTCCGCGTCCGCTCACGCTTCGTTGACCTATCGCGTGATAAAGAGAAGAAAGTACGAAAGAATAGTAAACGGAGCACACCGCAGAAAGATTCTAAATATGAGAAGTCCCCCTTGGATTCGAGAAGAAGGAAATGAAGAACGGGAACGAAACGAAATGAGGCGTTTCTAGCTCTAGTTTCAGATGAGCTTCTCCCAATTATGTCTGGTAATAGAATAGGGCGGCTTGCTTTGACCAAGACTCCACTTTTGACTCCGTCCATGGAGCGTATGAATTTCCTGGAATGTATATAGACCAAAAGGGGGAATGAAGGGATAGGAATAGGAATTATAGTACCATTGGAAGAAGGGGCACCTGTGGGAACATCTCTACTGACGAACCATTTCAATAGTACGGGTGCTGCCGTGCCACGAGGCACGACCATGGAAGTAATGAAAAAGAAAAAGTTATGTAGTTGGACCATCTGCTCTATCCGTTCGAGTTTCGCCTCTCTAGAGAAGATGAGACGCTAAAAATGAAAGTGTTCGCAACGCATACCGAAAGGGTACTAATTAAGCTTACCATTAAAAAAATAACGAGTTCGAACACCAACTGTTCCCTTATTTGATCAGATTTCCTGAGAAACTTGGTATCGGGTGCACTCAATGTGTCCGAGTATGTCCTACAGATGTATTAGAAATGATCCCTTGGGACGGCTGCAAAGCTAAGCAAATTGCTTCTGCTCTGAAAAAAGAAAAGATGCCGAGCTCTCCCACGTTCCGAACATGTCCCTTCTGTTCAGGCAGTGAAGTAAATGCCGTATGCTAAGATGCTAAGAGGGGAAATGCCGACATCTAGCACATAGAAGAGCGGATTCGCTTCCTATTCCTCGTACAAAAACCGATTTCATTGCCTTAATGGCACCCCCGCTCGATAAGGCAGATCTGTGGGAAGGCGTCGAAGCGGGTTTAGAATCAATAAATCCCATTAGCCCCTGCTGAGATTCATTCCTCGTATCATAGGAAATTGATTAACTCCCGGGCCTGGGTCACAAGAGAAGTCTTTTTCTTTCCTTGAAACTGTGGTTCTGTTATAGAATCAGATAAGGTTCCATCTTATATTGTATTAGTATGTCTGTCTTTCTTGCTTTCTATGGGGGGATCGGTTGGTTTTGCCTCTAATCGTAACCAGTTCCGCTAACACAAGGAATTGCTCCTCTTAAAGCCTTATGTAGATGTAGTGGATAAGCTCTCTTAGCGACTCGGAACTCTGTTCACGATGGGAAGTAGGCAGATCATCGAAAAGATGAGAAGGTCCAGTTCTTCAGAAAGTGGGTTCAGTTAAACCTTTTCTCATACGAAGTGGTAATGCACTTGAACGTGTTTCTGCTCTTGTTCAAATGACCGCTGCTATTTCAGCTGTTGGATGAAGATCAGTAGGTTAGGAGTTCACATCAATCAGGTTCAATTCGTTTTTTGCGGGAATACCAGGTTCAAGGGAAGAGAAAAGAAAGGCTATTACGAATCGGCTCTTCCTTCTTAGAGAGATTAGCACTAGGACTTTATCAACCATAGCCAATTAGCCGGAATTAGTGAAGAACAAGAAGAAGCTCTTGCCGCTAAGCACTAAGGGATTTTTGTCACTGCTTCAGAAATGAGCCTTATCTGGTCCGGAAGTCTTTCTGCTCGTGAGATATTTGTGCATTCACGTGAACAAGAGCGCTTTCCCTTCCTTTCTGTCTCATGATGCTTTACGGGCGTTCCTTCACGAGCTTTGACACCAAGTTTCTAGAAATCCTTCTTTGTTATCTTGTGTTGACTTTCGAAGGGAAGTTGGAGACAGAGATGACGAAGACGAATGCTTGGCCTAGATCACAGTAAGGTCAATCGAGTGCGCTCATTTCGGATTGTTTTCTTTATTTCGTTTCTATTATTATTATTTTTTATTACTGACCAATTTTTTAAATGAAACGTAAAAAGGATTCCAACAAAAAAATATCTTCTCTTCTACAACTCCAAACAAAGGGACGTCACAGTTCCTACTTTCTGATATGTATACTAGTATCTCGATGTCGTGTTTTTGAAATCTCTTCTTACTGCCCGGGCCAGGCCGGCCGAGGAATGTCTCATGAACATAGAGGAGTCCGCACGGCTGCAGTGAAAACCGAGGCTTCGGTCACCCTAACAGAACCCTTTCTTTTATATGTCTCTTTACTTGAAGTTTTACTTTATTGTGACTATAAGTGTAAGCAAATTACTTTGAGTTTATTGCTTTAGCAGAAATAGGGTATTTAAAGATGTACGCATATCGAATCTATAGCTTTTCATTAGCAGTGAGCTAATGAGTACTGCATCTTCAAAATTATAACCATCCCATGACATATAAGCTACTAATACGTTTTTACCCAACGCCACCAACCGTTGCAGTGCTGTCAGCCAAAATATGTCCCCTTTTAATGCATTTATCCTTCCAATTTTGAAACATACAAGTATTTTTGTTGGAACGTTGATACATAACTAATGAAATGCTTAAAGTCTCTACACTGTCCGATAAAAGGATCTTGTCAGTATCGGTATAAACCCCCATAGAGAAAGTTGGTTCTTACCTGAAAGGCATTCTTCACTAGCCCTCGCTGCCGCTCTATCAGCAAAGGAGGCAGCTAACGTAGAAATCAACTTGTTGTTATTTTGATCGTTGTGCCGAACAACCTAGTGTTGTGCTTTCGTTGACCCTAAAGCTACTTCGTCACTTTCGTGTACCTAATTGCTAGAGTACTTGCTAGATTTGGTTCGCGTTCAGTGAACCGATCCAGCCTTTGTTTGAGCCGGTGGGTTGTCGCTTCGGATTGCGCCTTCGTGGGTCTATGCTTTCCAGCTAAGCAAGTGATTTCGGAGTTCACTTCCCGGGATTCACTGATTTAGGAGTGAACGAAGCCAAGTGGCTCAGTAGCCTTTCCGGGTCCTGGTTCTAGGGCGCCCTCGTAAAGATCAGAGTCGCCTCCCCGGAGAAAGAGACTGATTTAGTGAAGTCTGGCATCTGTTCTTTTGAATGAATCCGGTGTTCCTTGGCTTCTACTTGAGATTGGTTTGGTCTTCTTGCTGTTGTTGAATGTGAAGTTGTGATCAGCTTAGCAGTAAAGAGCTCTTGTTTAGCGAAAGTCGGATTCTGCTTGGTCTCTCTAAAGGGAGTTACGCCAAAGGTAGTTCGGGTGACCCCGTTCTTTAGGTATTGGCCCAAGTCGTTTAAGGACCAAGGATGCAATGTGAGAAGCGGAGGTCGGCACGCGTCCAGTCCAAACACAGTCTTGCTCCTATAGCTCTCTTCTCTGGTTGCGCGTTCAACAACTACAACCTTAACACTGCGCTCCGAGGCCGCTTTTGACGCTGACACTGCTCCGGACAACCCTCGCTGCTTCGCTCACCCGTGAGTTACGAAAACTTCCTTCTGGATAGGTCTCCTACGAAAGAATTAAACTCCCTAAAGGAAGAGAACTTTTCAAAGGAAGATTAGAGAAAGCTACCAAACTCCACATGTCGGATAAGGTAGGTCGAATCAATCAGTGGAGCACCTGCCTTATGCTAGCCAGTCTTTTCTTTACCATTATTGCCTCCTACCCTGTCCACCGCCCCGGTTCTAAGCCAACCCTTACTTATCTATTGCCATCCTACGCCCTTTATTCGAATGGTGGTTTCCGCTTCCTTCTCCATACCATAGAAAAAGGGCTTTCCTACTCTGCTTCTTATTTTTCGGATTATTAGGAAAGAGTTGATACGAATGATTTTGATGCTGAGGGATCGGGATTTGCTTCTTCTCTAGGACCTGCTTCGGCTTGAGCTTAAGATTCGGCTACTTCGAATGCCCCTCTTCCCCTTGCTTTGGAATCGATTCATCAGTCCTTCCCCGCCTTTGAGAAGCGGGTTATCTTCGCGGAGTATGCAAGCTATTATTAAGAAAGCTTTTGTTCGTTTCTGTGCCCGGATGATCCGGCACTCTTCTTGCTTCGTCTGGCTGATCCGGCTCAGTGATTATTTCGTCTGGTTGTACCGGAACTCTTGTTTCCTCGCTTGACCTGCACCCGCTAACCGACAACTGAGTTTAGTCAGCTCAACAGTAATATGAATCCCCTTTCACAGGGGTGTTAAAGAAATTCTAAAGTGCCGAAAAGATAGAATTGACTCTGATCCGCTTACCCTTAGAGCAACAAAAGAAGGAGTTGCCCTATAAACCGCCCAAGAACTGTGCTATGGCTGTGGAAACTGACCTGCTTCACTTTAGAGCTTCCCGCTTGAAGGAGCGCTTGAACGGAACTGGACTGCCCTAAACCGCTTACTGAAAGGAAATTCTCTACGACCACCGCCCAAAAGCCTACTGACTGGCCTAGCTGCCGAAAGCGGAAGCTGGAAGCTACAAGCAGAAAGCTCCAAGCTACTTCACAACTAGTCGCGGCTGTACCCGACAAGAGATTCTTTCTACGCTCATCAGGGATCAAGCTTGTCGAGAAAGTTTTCATTGTCCCTAGATCTTAATCTTTTTACTTGGTAGGGACAAACCCCATACCCCTATAATAATGGTAGAGTGACAGGATGAAACTTCTGAACACCTGGATCAAGTCCAAGGAAATGAGCCCTCTTTAGGAGATAGTATATACTTCTAGACCCATTGGTAAAGGAAGACTCCCGAGATGATTGGTGAAAAGCTCTCTTTTGTGTGCCCGCTCAAAGCGCCTTTCTTTATCTCTCTACCTGTGAATCGGGGAAAAGGCCTACCTGACCTAGGAAAAGTCCATCCAAAAGGAGAATACATGACTGAAGCGAAGAAGTATAAGCTGGATC